TTTATTATTTATATAAAATTTATTAATTGCGGTTTAGTAATTTTTTAAATTAAAATTTATTAAATAATAAAATTATAATTATATTTTAATATATATAAATTAAACATAGATTTTTTTTTATCTATTTATATTTATATATATATATTAAATATTTAAATTATAAAAATTATATTAATAAATTAAATATTTAATTTATTAATTAATTATATATATATATAAATTTTTTTTCTAATTTAAATAATATTTTTATAATATATTTTTATTTTTTTGAATTATAATTGATTTATAATAAAAATTAATTTTTATAATAATATTACTAGAAAAGAAATAAGAGAAATAATAAAAATTTATTAATGTTTATTAAATAATTAATTTAAAAAAAAAAAAAAAAAAATCTATGTAAAAAATGAATTGATTAGATAAATTTTTTATATTTTTTATAATTTATTATAAATTTATTTTACATGTAAATTTTAGTATAAAATTTTAATTATTTTAAAAATAATTGATTTAATTAAACAGTAATTAAAATTAAAAATTTAAGAGATTAAGATTTAGTAATATTTAAATTAATAACTAATTTTGTGCCAGCAGTTGCGGTTAAACAAAAGTTAAATTAAATTATTTCAGTATATAATAAATAATAAAAATATTAAATTAAATATTAAATTATTAAGTGAAATTTTAATTTAATTAAAAATTATTTTTAATTTATGATTTAATAAATTTTATTATAAACTAGGATTAGATACCCTATTATTAAAAATTTAATTTAAAATACTAAAATAGTAAATAAAATATTATTGAAACTTAAATAATATGGCGGTATTTTAGTTCATTTAGAGGAATCTGTCTAGTAATTGATAATCCACGAATAATTTTACTTAATTTATAATTTTGTATATCATTGTTAAAAAAATATTTTTAAATAAAAATAATATTTTAAAATTTAAAATAAAATTTAATTCAGATCAAGATGCAGATTATAATTAAGTTTAAGATGGATTACAATAAATTTATTTAAACGAAAAGAATTTTGTAAAATTTGATTGAAGGTGGATTTAAATGTAATTTTAATTAATTTATTAAAATGATTAAAAATTAAAATATGTACATATTGCCCGTCACTTTCATTTAAAAATTGGAATAAGTCGTAACAAAGTAGAAGTACTGGAAAGTGTTTCTAGAATGAACAAATTAGAGCTTGTTAAGTATTTCATTTACATTGAAAAGAAATTAAAATAATTAATTAATTTGAGGGGAAAAATTAATAAAATAAAAATAATAAAAAAATTTTTAATTTTGGGGGATGTTAAAGTATTTTTTTAAAAAAAAATAAATTGTTTTATAGTTAATTAGTATTGAAAAAGAAATTTGAAATAATTGAAAATAAATTACTAAAAAAGTAATTTTAATTTAGTGTATCTTGTGTATCAGAGTTTATTAAAAAATATTTTTTATAAAAAAAAATCTCGAATTTAAAAGAGTTAATTAATTATGAAAGTTAATGTAGAATAATTATTTTTAATAATTAATTTGAAATGAAATGTTAATCGTTTTTAAATATATCTAGTTATTTTAGAAAAAAATTTAATTTAAAATTTAAAAAATTTTATTATTAATTATAATTAATAATAAAATATTTAAAATTAAATATATTAAGGGATAAGCTTTAATATAAAAATTTATAATAAATTAAAATAAAATTTAAAAATTTTAAAATTTATATTGTTTAAAAATTATAATTTATTATAAAAAATTTTAATAATAATAAAATTTAATATTAAAATTTAAATTTATATAAAATAATAATTTTTAATAAAAAAAAATTAATAATAATGATAAAATTAGTATATTAAAATAAAAATATAATTTAATTAATTAAAATTAAATTAAAGGAATTCGGCAAAAATTTATATTCACTTGTTTATCAAAAACATGTCTTTTAGAAAATAATTTAAAGTCTAATCTGCCCACTGATAAATATATTAAAGGGCTGCAGTATATTGACTGTACAAAGGTAGCATAATCAATAGTCTTTTAATTGGAGACTTGTATGAAAGATTTGATGAGATATAAACTGTCTCTGATTTAATAATAAAATTTAATTTTTTAGTTAAAAAGCTAAAATAAATTTAAAAGACGAGAAGACCCTATAGAGTTTTATATTAATTTTATTTAAGATTAAATATATAATTAAAAATTAAAAATGAAAATAATATTTTGTTGGGGTGATAAAAAAATTTATTTAACTTTTTTTTTAAAAATTAACATAAATAAGTGAATATTTGATCCATTATTAATGATTAAAAGAAAAAATTACCTTAGGGATAACAGCGTAATATTTTTTTCTAGTACATATAGAAAAAAAAGTTTGCGACCTCGATGTTGGATTAAGATAAAATTTAAATGCAAAAGTTTAAAATTTTGATCTGTTCGATCATTAAAATCTTACATGATCTGAGTTCAAACCGGTGTGAGCCAGGTTGGTTTCTATCTTTAGATAAATAAAATATTTTAGTACGAAAGGATCAAATATTTTTAATAATTAAAATTTAATGAATATTAATAATAATTTAGATTAAACTATTTTGACAGAAAAATGTGATGATTTTAGAAGTCATAAATGTATAATTAAATTATATAAATAGTATATGTTAATACAAGATTTATATAATATTTTAATTGGTTTATTAATTTTATTAATTGGGGTTTTAATTGGGGTTGCTTTTTTAACATTATTAGAACGAAAAGTTTTAGGATATATTCAAATTCGGAAAGGCCCTAATAAAATAGGTATTATAGGGGTTTTACAACCTTTTTGTGATGCTATTAAATTATTTTCTAAGGAACAAGTTTATTTAAATTATTCTAATTATTTTTCTTTTTATTTTTCTCCTGTTGTAAGATTTTCTTTGTCTTTAATTATTTGAATATTAATTCCTTATTTTTTTAATTTAATTGTTTTTAATTTAGGATTATTATTTTTTTTATGCTGTGCAAGAATTGGAGTTTATACTTTATTAATTGCAGGGTGATCTTCTAATAGAAATTATTCTTTATTAGGGGGTTTACGGGCAGTAGCTCAAACAATTTCTTATGAAGTTAGATTATCTTTAATTTTAATATCTAGTATTATTTTGATTATAGATTTTAATATACTTAAGTTTAGAGAATATCAGTATTTAATTTGATTTATAATAATAATAATACCTTTAAGAATATGTTTTTTATCTTCATTAATAGCTGAAACTAATCGTACACCTTTTGATTTTGCAGAAGGGGAAAGAGAATTAGTTTCAGGGTTTAATATTGAGTATAGAAGAGGTGGATTTGCTTTAATTTTTTTAGCAGAATATTCTAGTATTTTATTTATAAGTTTATTATTTGTAATTATTTATATAGGAGGTTATGATTTAAATTTAATATTTTATTTAAAATTAGTATTTTTATCTTTTTTTTTTATTTGAGTTCGAGGGACATTACCTCGTTATCGGTATGATAAATTAATATATTTATGTTGAAAAAGATATTTACCTTTATCATTAAATTATTTATTATTTTTTATAGGGGTGAAAATAATTTTAGTGTATAAAATAAATTTAGTATAAATTAATAGAATATTTATTCTTTCTTAAGTTTTCAAAACAAATGCTTTTATACAAGCTCATTAATTACACTATAAGTTAAAAATTAATTTATCTCAAAATTTATTTAATATTGGATTAATAATAAAATAAGAAAAATAAATTAATGTTAAAATTTGACCAGTAATAATATAAGGTGCTTCTACTGATCGTGCTCCAATTCAAGTTAATAAGATAATTGTTGTAATTAAAGATCAAAATAAAATTTGATTTAATGGATAAAATTGAATACCTTGAATTTTTTTATTAAAGGTAAAAGGTAAAATAATTAAAATTAGAATTGATATAACTAAAGCAATTACACCTCCTAATTTATTAGGAATAGAACGGAGAATTGCATAAGCAAATAAAAAATATCATTCAGGTTGAATATGAATAGGTGTAACTAAGGGATTTGCTGGAATAAAATTATCTGGATCTCCTAATAAATATGGATTAATAAGAGAAAGAAAAGTTAGAATTGAAATTAAAATAATAAATCCAATTAAATCTTTGAATGTAAAAAATGGATGAAAAGGAATTTTATCTAAATTTCTATTAATTCCTAAAGGATTATTTGAACCTGTTTGGTGTAAAAATAGTAAATGAATTATAGTTAATATAAGAATAATAAATGGAAATAAGAAATGGAAAGTATAAAATCGAGTTAATGTTGCATTATCAACTGCAAATCCTCCTCAAATTCAATTTACAAGTATGGTTCCTAAATATGGGATTGCTGATAATAAATTAGTAATTACTGTAGCTCCTCAAAAAGATATTTGTCCCCAAGGAAGAACATATCCTATAAAAGCTGTAGCTATTAATAAAAATAAGATAATAACTCCAATTATTCAAGTAAATTTTAAATTAAATGATTCATAATAAATTCCTCGTCCAATATGAAAATAAATACAAATAAAAAAAAAAGATGCTCCATTTGCATGTAAGGTTCGAATTAATCAACCATAGTTGACATTTCGACAAATATAGTTTACTCTAAAAAAAGCTAAATCTACATTAGCTGTATAATATATAGTTAAAAATAATCCTGTTAAAATTTGGGTAACTAAACATAAAGCTAATAAGGAACCAAAATTTCATCAAGATGAGATATTAGATGGTGTAGGAAGATCTACTAATGATCCATTAATAATTTTAATTACTGGATGAGTTTTACGAATAGGTTTATATAAATTTATCATTAATTATTAAATGATCGTAAAGGACCAAAAAAAATATTAGTAATTTTTACAATTGCAATTAGTGTAATAAATAAATAAATAATTATTATTAATATTATTCAATAATTTTGTTTATTATATAATTTAGATAAATTAAAATTATATTCATTATTAAAAAATAAAATTGAATTAAAAAAATTATCTATTTCATCATTAAATGAAAAGTTTATTCAAGTTAAATTATTTTTAAAAAAAATTCTAAAAATTATAATAAATAAAATATAAATAAAAGAAAATTTACTAATGAAATGAATTTTAAATAATTCATTTGAAGCTACTCTTGAAACATAGATAAATAATACTAATAATCCTCCTAAAAAAACTAAAAAAAGAATATAGGAAAATCAATATGTATTAATTAATATTCCTGAAATTAAACATGTAAGAAGAGTTTGAATAAGAATTAATAATCCTATTGCAAGAGGATGATTAATAAAATATAAAAAAATTGAAATAGAAATTAATAAAATAGATAAGAATATTTTTAAAATATCAAAGAATAGTTTATAAAAATAATAATTTTGGAGATTATAGATAAAGAAAAATCTTTTTCTTTGAAGTTTTTAAAGAATATTCTTATTTTTGATTTACAAGACCAAAGTTTTTTTTTAAACTATAAAAACTTTATTAACTAATGTTAAATATAAGATTAATTATTATTATCATGTTTATATTTGGGAATATAATTTTTGTATCTAAACATAAACATTTATTAATTGTTTTAATAAGTTTAGAGTTTATAGTATTAAGAATTTTTTTTTTAATATTATTATATCTTATAATAATTAATTATAATTTATATATATTAATAGTATTTTTAGTTTTTTCTGTTTGTGAGGGGGCTCTTGGGCTTTCAATTTTGGTTTCCATAATTCGAACACATGGAAATGATTATTTTCAGAGTTTTAATTTAATTTAATGATAAAATTTTTAATAATAATAATTTTTATAATTCCTTTATGTTTTAAAAAAAATATATTTTGATTGGTTCAAATATTATTAATATACATAATATTTATATTTATGAATTCTACTATTAGTATTATAAATTTTTGTAATTTAAGTTATATATTAGGTTATGATATAATTTCCTATGGATTAATTTTATTAAGAATTTGAATTAGAAGATTAATAATTATAGCAAGAGAGAGATTATATAAAAGTAATTTTTATTCAAATTTATTTTTATTTAATATTATTTTTTTAATAATAATATTATATTTAACTTTTAGAGTAATAAATTTATTTATATTTTATTTATTTTTTGAAAGAAGATTAATTCCAACTTTAATACTAATTATTGGTTGAGGATATCAACCGGAACGAATTCAGGCGGGTATATATTTATTATTTTATACTTTATTTGCTTCTTTACCTTTATTAATAGGGATTTTTTATTTATACAAAAATATAAATTATATAATAATTTATTTTTTAAAATTTTATGATTATAATTTATTAATATTATATTTATGTTTAGTAATAGCATTTTTAGTAAAAATACCTATATATTTTGTACATTTATGATTACCTAAAGCTCATGTAGAAGCTCCAATTTCTGGTTCAATAATTTTAGCCGCAATTATATTAAAATTAGGTGGGTATGGTTTGTTACGAGTAATAATTACTTTACAGGAAATTAATTTAAAAATAAGATTTATTTGAATAGTAATTAGATTAATTGGGGGATTTTATATTAGATTAAAATGTTTTTGTCAAATTGATATAAAATCTTTAATTGCCTATTCATCTGTTGCTCATATAAGAGTTGTAATTGGTGGAATTATAACTATAAATTATTGAGGTTATATAGGGTCTTATATTTTAATGATCGGGCATGGATTATGTTCTTCTGGTATATTTTGTCTATCAAATATAAATTATGAGCGATTAAATAGTCGAAGTTTATTTATTAATAAGGGAATAATAAATTTTATACCTTCTATAAGATTGTGATGATTTTTATTAATATCTTCAAATATGGCTGCTCCTCCTTCTTTGAATTTAATAGGAGAAATTAGATTAATTAATAGATTAGTTAGATGATCTTGATTAAGAATAATTATATTAATATGTATCTCATTTTTTAGAGCTGGTTATAGATTATATTTATATTCTTATACTCAACATGGAAAGTATAATATAGGAATTTATAGATTTTATACAGGAACATCACGAGAATATTTAATATTAATATTACATTGATTACCTTTAAATATCTTAATTATAAAAATTGATTATAGAATAATTTGATTTTACTTAAATAATTTAAAAAAAATATTGATTTGTGGAGTCAAAAATATGAGGTAATCATTTTAAGTCATTAATAAATTTAGTATTTGTTTTATTAGATTTTTTTTTTTATTTTTTTTTATATTAATTAATTTTTTTAGAATAATTTATTTTATTATATTTAATAAGATTATTTTTTTGGAGTGAGAAGTTATTTCTTTTAATTCAATTAATATTGTATTTTCTATTTTATTAGACTGAATATCTTTATTATTTATAATATTTGTTTCTTTAATTTCTTCTTGTGTTATTTTTTATAGAAAAAGATATATAAGATCTGAATTAAATTTAAATCGATTTATTATTTTAGTTTTATTATTTGTATTTTCAATAATTTTATTAATTATTAGTCCTAATATAATTAGAATTTTTTTGGGATGAGATGGTTTGGGTTTAGTTTCTTATTGTTTAGTAATTTATTATCAAAATATTAAGTCTTATAATGCTGGGATATTAACAGCTTTATCAAATCGAATTGGGGATGTAATAATTTTAATATTAGTTTCTTGAATATTAAATTATGGTAGATGAAATTATATTTTTTATTTAAATTTTATAAGAAATGATTTTTCTATAAAGATTATTAGATTATTAGTAATTATTGCTGCTATAACTAAAAGAGCTCAAATTCCTTTTAGATCTTGATTGCCTGCTGCAATAGCTGCTCCTACTCCAGTTTCTGCTTTAGTTCATTCTTCAACTTTAGTTACTGCAGGGGTTTATTTATTAATTCGATTTAATAATGTTTTAGTTGAAATATTTTTTTTAAAATTTTTATTATTATTTTCTGGGTTAACTATAATAATAGCTGGAATTTGTGCTAATTATGAATTTGATTTAAAAAAAATTATTGCTTTATCAACTTTAAGTCAATTAGGTTTAATAATAAGAATTTTAAGAATAGGATTTTATGATTTAGCTTTTTTTCATTTATTAACTCATGCTATATTTAAGGCTTTATTATTTATATGTGCTGGGGTAATTATTCATATAATAAATAATAATCAAGATATCCGTATAATAGGGGGTATTAGATTTTATATTCCTTTAACTTCTTTATGTTTAAACATTTCAAATTTAGCTTTATGTGGTATTCCTTTTTTAGCTGGATTTTATTCTAAGGATATAATTTTAGAGATAGTGAGTATAAGTAATTTAAATTTATTAATTTTTTATTTATATTATTTTTCAACAGGATTAACAATATTTTATACTATTCGATTATTAATATATTTAATAATTAATGATTATAATTTATTATCTATTTATAATTTATATGATGAAGATTATGTAATATTAAAAAGTATATTTGTTTTATTATTCATAAGTTTGGTTTCTGGTAGTTTTTTAAGTTGATTAATTTTTTATTATCCTTATATAATTTATTTACCAATTTCTTTAAAAATAATAGTGATTTATGTAAGAATTGGGGGGATATTTATAGGATTATTAATTAGTAATATAAATATTTATTCATTAAATAAATTTTTAATATTTTATAATTTAAGAGGATTTTTAACTTTAATATGATTTTTACCAAATTTATCTACTTATGGTTTAAATTATTATTTTTTAAAATTTGGTCAAATTTTAGGTAAAAATATTGATATAGGGTGAAGAGAAATTTATAGAGGTCAAGGAATATATAAAATTATTAAATTTTATTCTTTAATTAATATAATTTATCAAATAAATAATTTTAAAATTTATTTATTTAGATTTATTTTATGAATAATAATTTTTATTATTTTAATTATAATTTATTTAAATAGCTTAAAAAGAGTATAATATTGAAGATATTAGGGTGATTATATAATCTTTAAATATTTATAAAAAAAAAATTTTTTTATTTTTACAATGAAAATGTAAAGTTTTAATTAAACTATATAAATAAGAAATATTAATGATTTTATTCACTATAAATTAAGTTAGCAGCTTAATTATTATATATATTTCTAATTGGAATTTCTATTCAATTTTATCATTAACAGTGATATACCTCTTTTTGGTTTCAATTAATAAATAAGGAGTTTATTAACTCTATCTTTTAAGTCGAAATTAAATGCAAATTGCTTCTTATTTATAAGATAAATTGATAAATCAATATTATTTGAATGCAAATCAAATGTTTTATATAAACTATAATCCTGATTAATTTGTTCAGTTTAATATATTTTGATTTCATTCATGATAAAGACCTACTAATAAAATAATAATAAAAAAAAAATTAATTTTAAATCAAGTAATAAAATTAACTCTTAAAAAAGTTGGAATTATAGGGAAGATTAAAGCAATTTCTACATCAAAAATTAAAAAAATTACTGTAATTAAAAAAAAATGAAGAGAAAATGGGATACGAGAAAGTGATTTAGGATCAAATCCACACTCAAAAGGAGAACATTTTTCTCGGTCAAGAAAAGATTTTTTAGAAATAATAAATGAAATTCTTATAAAGATATTAGCAATGATAATTATAATTAAAGATATTAATATTATTAAATTAATTATTTATATTAATAAAAAATTAAACTTTTTGATTGGAAGTCAAATATACTAAATATATTATATAAATAGTTAATTTCCTCATCAATAAATAAAAATATACAGGAATAATCATACTACATCAACAAAATGTCAGTATCATGCTGCTGCTTCAAATCCAAAGTGATGAGAGTTAGAAAAATGATTATTTTTATGACGAATTAAACAAGTTAAAAGAAAAATAGTTCCAATAATAACATGAAGTCCGTGGAATCCTGTGGCTATAAAAAAAGTTGATCCATAAACTCTATCTGCAATTGTAAAAGGAGCTTCAATATATTCATAAGCTTGAATAATAGTAAAATAAGTTCCTAATAATACAGTAATTAATAAACTTTGGAAAGTTTGAGTGAAATTATTTTCTATTAAACTATGATGAGCTCAAGTAACAGTAATTCCTGATGTAATTAAAATAATAGTATTTAATAGAGGAATTTGGAATGGATTAAATGCCACAATTCTTATAGGAGGTCATATAGATCCAATTTCAATATTAGGGGATAAACTTCTATGAAAAAATGCTCAAAAAAATGAAATAAAAAAAAAAATTTCTGAAATAATAAATAAAATTATTCCTCATCGAAGACCTTTTGTAACTAAAATTGTGTGCTTACCTTGATAAGTACCTTCACGACAAATATCTCGTCATCATTGATATATTGTTAATAAAACAATAATATATCCTAAAATAAGTAAATTTAATCTAAAATTATGAAATCATTTTACTAAGCCAGTTACTAAAGTTATTACACCGATAGCTCCAGTTAATGGTCAAGGACTATAATCTACTAAGTGATAAGGATGATTATGATTAAGGGTCATTATAAATTAATTGACTTCACTAGAATAAAGAGTACTTAAAATAGTAATAACATAAGATTGAATTACTGCTACGGCAGATTCTAAAATTAATAATATAATTTGAATAAAAATTAAAATAATTAATAAATAATTAGGTATATTTGTTCCAGTATTACTTAATAAAGTTAACAATAAATGTCCTGCAATTATATTTGCTGTTAATCGTACAGCTAGAGTACCGGGACGAATAATATTACTAATTGTTTCAATTAGTACTATAAATGGTATTAAAATAGTTGGAGTTCCTTGAGGAATTATATGAATAAATATATGTTGGGTATTATTAATTCACCCGTAAATTATAAATCTTAATCATAAAGTTAAAGATAAAGATAATGAAATATTTAAATGTCTAGTACTTGTAAAAATGTAAGGAAATAATCCTAAAAAATTATTAAATAAAATAAAAAAAAATAAGGAAATGAAAATGAAAGTTGATCCATTATAACTATTAGGACCTAAAAGAGTTTTAAATTCTTCATGTAATTTATTTGACACATAATTTCATAAAATAAAATGACGATTAGGAATTAATCAAAAAGAATAAGGAATAAATATTAAACCAATAAAAGTTCTTACTCAATTAATTGATAAACTAAAAATGTTAGTTGAAGGATCAAAAATAGAAAATAAATTATTTATCATTTTCAAGAAAAATTATTTTTTATAATTTTATTATTATTATTATTATAATTAATATTTTTATAATTAAAAATAAAATAATTTATGATATTAAAGATAATAAAAATTATAATAAAAAAAATGAAAGAAAAAATTCAATTAATAGGTATTATTTGAGGAATAAAAGAATATTACTAAAGTAATAATTTAAATTTGACATATTTATGTTATAAATTAACTAATTCTTTCATTAGAAGTAATTGCTAATTTACTATAAAGTGGTTTAAGAGACCAATACTTGCTTTCAGTCATCTAATGATGAATAATTATTAATTCAATTAATAAAATTTTTAATTGAAATTCTTTCAATTACAATGGGTATAAAACTATGATTAGCTCCGCAAATTTCAGAACATTGACCATAAAAAATACCAGGTCGATTAATAAAAAATCTTGTTTGGTTTAATCGTCCAGGATTAGCATCAACTTTTACACTTAAAGATGGAATAGTTCATGAATGAATTACATCTGTAGCTGTAATTAAAATTCGAATTTGATTATTTATAGGTAAAACAATTCGATTATCTACGTCTAATAGTCGAAAATTAGATAAATTATCAGTTGATTGAATTATATATGAATCAAATTCAATATTATTGAAATCAGAATATTCATAACTTCAGTATCATTGATGGCCAATAGATTTTAATGTAATTAAAGGATTATTTAATTCATCTAAAAGATATAAAAGTCGAAGAGAGGGTAAAGCAATAAAAATAAGAGTAATTGCTGGTAAAATAGTTCAAATTAATTCAATTATTTGTTCTTCTAATAAGAATCGATTAATATATTTATTAAAAAATAAACTAATTATTAGATAAGATACTAAAATTGTAATTATAATTAAAATAATCAAAGTATGATCATGGAAAAAAATAATTTGTTCTATTAAAGGAGAAGCTCTATTTTGATAATTAAGATTAGATCATGTTGCCATATTCTAAAAAAAGGATAATCCTTTATAAATGGGGTTTAAATCCATTACATATAATCTGCCATATTAGAAATTACTTAAAATAGGTAATTCATTATATGAATGTTCAGCAGGAGGTAAATTTTGATATCATTCAATTGATGAAGATATATTTAATGAAAAAAGAATTAAACGTTGATTAATTATTGATTCTCAAACAATAATTACTATTATAATTATTGAAAATAATGAAATATAAGATCCAAGAGAAGAAATAATATTTCAAGAAATAAAACTATCAGGATAATCTGAGTAACGACGAGGTATACCAGCTAAACCTAAAAAATGTTGGGGAAAAAAAGTTAAATTAACTCCAATAAATATAGAAATAAATTGAATTTTTAGTAAATAAGGATTTATTGATAATCCTGTAAATAATGGGTATCAGTGAATAAATCCCCCAAAAATTGCAAATACAGCTCCTATTGATAATACATAATGGAAATGTGCTACAACATAATAAGTATCATGAAGAGTAATATCAATAGAAGAATTAGCTAAAACAACTCCTGTTAATCCTCCTACTGTGAATAAAAAAATAAATCCTAATCCTCATAATATAGAAGGACTATAATTAATTTGAGTTCCATGGAGAGTAGCAAGTCAACTAAAAATTTTAATTCCTGTTGGTACTGCAATAATTATAGTAGCTGAGGTAAAATAAGCACGAGTATCAATGTCTATACCTACTGTAAATATATGATGAGCTCAAACAATAAATCCTAGTAAACCAATTGCTATTATAGCATAAATTATTCCTAAATAACCAAAAGTTTCTTTTTTTCCTCTTTCTTGGGAAATTAAATGAGAAATTATACCAAATCCAGGTAGAATTAAAATATAGACTTCTGGATGTCCAAAAAATCAAAATAAATGTTGATATAAAATAGGATCTCCTCCTCCTGCTGGGTCAAAAAATGAAGTATTTAAATTACGATCAGTTAAAAGTATTGTAATAGCTCCTGCTAACACAGGTAAAGATAATAATAAAAGAAGGGCTGTAATACCAACAGATCAAATAAATAAAGGTATTTGATCAAAAGATATATTATTAACTCGTATATTAATAATAGTTGTAATAAAATTAATTGCTCCTAAAATTGATGAAATACCAGCTAAATGAAGGGAGAAAATAGCTAAATCAACAGAAGAACCGCCATGAGCAATATTAGATGAAAGTGGGGGATAAACTGTTCATCCTGTACCTGCTCCATTTTCAACAATTCTACTAGAAATTAAAAGAATTAAAGATGGGGGTAAAAGTCAAAATCTTATATTATTTATACGGGGGAATGCTATATCTGGGGCTCCTAATATTAAGGGGACTAATCAATTTCCAAAACCTCCAATTATAATGGGTATAACTATAAAAAAAATTATAATAAAGGCATGAGCTGTTACAATAGTGTTATAAATTTGGTCATCACCAATTAAAGAGCCTGGGTTTCCTAATTCAGTACGAATTAATAAACTTAAAGATGTACCTACTATACCTGCTCAAATTCCAAAAATAAAATATAAAGTTCCAATATCCTTATGATTTGTAGAAAAAAGTCATTTTCGCAAATTAAATAAAATGGCTGAGTAATAAGCGATAAATTGTAAATTTATTTACGGGAAAATTCTCTTTTATTATAAAGTCTTATATTCAAAAAATGATATAAAATTGCAAATTTTATGGTGTAAAAATATACTAAGGCTTAAAGAAATTTCTTTATAAATAATTTTGAAGATTATTAGTTTATATTTAACTTAAAACCTTAAAAAAAAAAAGTTCTGATAATTATACCAAATAAAGAAATAAAATTAAAAAAATAAATAAAAATTAAAGAATTATTTTTAATAAAAATTTTAAATCATTTTAATTTGAAAGAAAAAAATAATAATGAAGAATAAATAATACGAATATAAACAAATAATATAATTAAGCTTGATATAACAAATACAAAAGAAATAATAAAGAAATTATTATTTAATAAATAATTAATAACAAGTCATTTAGGGAAAAATCCTAAAAAAGGAGGTAAACCTCCTAGAGAAAGAAAATTAATTATAATAGAAATCTTAATTAAAAAATTTATATTAAAAAAAAATAATTGACTAATAAAAAAAATATTAATAATATAAAATAAAAAACACATAATAAATGTGAAAATTGAGTAGAAAATAAAATAAATTAATCATAAGTTTTCACTAATAATTATTGATGAAATTATTCATCCTAAATTATTAATTGAAGAAAAAGCTATTAATTTTCGTAATGAAGTTTGATTAAATCTACCAATAGCTCCAATTATTACATTAAAGATTATAATAAAATATAAAAAATTTAAATTAAAATAATAAGATAAAAGAATTATAGGGGAAATTTTTTGTCAGGTTATTAAAATAAAACAATTAAATCATGAAAGACCTTCTATAATATTAGGGAATCAAAAATGAAATGGGATTGATCCTATTTTTATTAACAAAGAGGAATTAATAATAATTGAAAAAAAATTATTGAAAAAAAAATTTTTTATTAGAAATAATCTTAATAAAATTGAAAATAAAAAATTAATTGATGCAATTGATTGAGTAAGAAAATATTTTAAGGAAGCTTCTGAATTTAAAAGATTATTATGGGTTGAAATAAGGGGGATGAATCTTAATAAATTAATTTCTAAACCAATTCAACAACCTAGTCATGAATTAGCAGATACAGAAACTAAGGTTCTAAAAAATAAAATAAATAAAAAAAATATTTTATTAGAATTAGTTATTAAAATAATAAAAAATAAGAATTAAAATCTATAATGAAATTTATTCATATTATAAAAATTATATTTTAGTGTAGGATGCACAGTAATTTTTGAAGTTACTAGATATAGTTTAATTCTATAAAATATAATAAAGGTAAAAATTTACATTATTTATCCTATCAGAATAATCCTTTTAATCAGGCACTTTATTTTTAAAAAAAAGGGGTTTCCTTTATATTTGAGGTATGAACCCAAAAGCTTTCTTTAGCTTATTTTTAA